TTAAGAATAAGCTAAAATAAGCTTTTGGGCTCATACCTCAAATATAAAGATATCCTTTTTCTTAATAAAGTGCCTGATAAAAGGATTATTCTGATAGGATAAATTATGTAAATTTTTACCTTTATTATATTTTTTAGAATTAAACTAAATCTAATAATATCAAAAATTATTGTGCTTCTTACACTAAAATATATTCGAAGAACAAGAATTTTAATTTCTTAAAATATTATATTATTTTAAATTTTTTTCATTAATTCTAACAAAATATTTTTCATGTTTATTCTATTTTTTAGAACATTAATTTCTATTTCCTCTAATACTTGATTAGGTTGTTGAGTAGGTTTAGAAATTAATTTATTAAGATTTATCCCCCTTATTTCTAATTCTAAAAATCTTCTTTATACAGAAGCATCATTAAAATATTTCCTTATTCAATCAATTGCTTCTATTAATTTTTTATTTTCTATCTTATTAAAAATAATTTTATTAAAAAATTTTGAAATAAATAATTTTCTAGCAATTATAATTAATTCTTCTTTATTAATAAAAATAGGTTCTGCTCCATTCTATTTTTGATTTCCTAATGTAATAGAAGGTTTATCTTGAACAAATTGTTTTTTACTTATAACTTGACAAAAAATTTCCCCTATAATTCTCCTTTCATATTATATAAACAATAATTTTATTTTAATTATTATAATTTTAAATGTTATAATTGGAGCCATTAGAGGATTCAATCAAACTTCTATTCGAAAATTAATAGCTTTTTCTTCAATTAATAATTTAGGATGATTAATAGCTAGAATATTAATTAGAGAAAATATCTGAATAATATATTTTTTAATTTACACATTAATAAATTTAATTATATGTTTTATATTTTCATTATTAAATATTTTTTATATTAATCAAATTATAAATTTTAATTTAATTCCTTTAATTAAAATTTCTTTAATAATTAATTTTTTCTCTTTAGGAGGTCTTCCTCCTTTCTTAGGATTTTTCCCAAAATGAATTATTATTAATTTTTTAATTATAAATAATAGATTTTTAATTTCTTTTATATTTATTATATCTAGACTTATTATATTATTTTTTTATATTCGAATTGTATATCTTTCTCTAATATTAAATTTTTTTAAATTAAAATGATTTAAAATTAAAATTAAAAATAGTTTTTTTTTAATTATTAACTTTTTCTCGTTTATTTCTTTAACAGGTTTAATTATTTCCACTTTTATATTTTTTTAAGGTTTTAAGTTAAATTAAACTAATAATCTTCAAAATTATTTATAAAGAAAATTCTTTAAGCCTTAGTATAATATATACACCTTAAAATTTGCAATTTTAAATCATTAATGAATATAAGACTAATAAAAGAGAATTATCTCGTTAATAAATTTACAATTTACCGCTTATTCCTCAGCCATTTTATTAAAAGCGAAAATGACTTTATTCTACTAATCATAAAGATATTGGAACTTTATATTTTATTTTTGGAATTTGATCAGGAATAGTAGGAACATCTTTAAGTTTAATAATTCGAACTGAATTAGGAAATCCAGGTTCATTAATTGGTGATGATCAAATTTATAATACTATTGTAACAGCCCATGCTTTTATTATAATTTTTTTTATAGTAATACCTATTATAATTGGAGGATTTGGTAATTGACTTGTACCTTTAATATTAGGAGCTCCAGATATAGCTTTTCCACGAATAAATAATATAAGATTTTGATTATTACCTCCTTCATTAACTTTATTAATCTCAAGAAGAATCGTAGAAAATGGAGCAGGAACTGGATGAACAGTTTACCCCCCACTTTCATCTAATATTGCACATAGAGGTTCATCTGTAGACTTAGCTATTTTTTCATTACATTTAGCGGGAATTTCTTCAATTTTAGGAGCAATTAACTTTATTACTACTATTATTAATATACGTATCAGTAATATAACATTTGATCAAATACCATTATTTATTTGAGCTGTAGGAATTACAGCTCTTTTACTTCTTCTTTCTTTACCAGTACTTGCTGGAGCAATTACTATATTACTTACAGATCGAAATTTAAATACATCTTTTTTTGATCCTGCAGGAGGAGGAGATCCAATTCTTTATCAACATTTATTTTGATTTTTCGGTCACCCTGAAGTATATATTTTAATTCTCCCAGGATTTGGTATAATTTCCCATATTATTTCCCAAGAAAGAGGTAAAAAAGAAACTTTTGGTTCTTTAGGGATAATTTATGCTATAATAGCAATTGGACTTTTAGGTTTTATTGTGTGAGCTCATCATATATTCACAGTAGGAATAGATATTGATACACGAGCTTATTTTACTTCTGCTACAATAATTATTGCAGTACCCACAGGAATTAAAATTTTTAGTTGACTAGCTACTTTATATGGAACTCAAATTAATTATAGTCCTTCTATATTATGAAGATTAGGATTTGTATTTTTATTTACAGTTGGAGGTTTAACTGGTGTAATTTTAGCTAATTCATCAATTGATATTATTTTACATGACACTTATTATGTAGTAGCTCATTTCCATTATGTATTATCTATAGGAGCTGTATTTGCTATTTTAGGTGGTTTTATTCATTGATATCCTCTTTTCACAGGTCTTTCTTTAAATAATTATTTTTTAAAAATTCAATTCATTACTATATTTATTGGAGTAAATTTAACTTTTTTTCCTCAACATTTCTTAGGATTAGCAGGAATACCTCGACGATACTCAGATTATCCTGATAATTATTTATCCTGAAATATTGTTTCATCTTTAGGTTCTTATATCTCATTAATCGCAACAATTATAATAATAATAATTATTTGAGAATCAATAATTAACCAACGAATAGTAATTTTTTCTTTAAATATACCAACCTCTATTGAATGATATCAAAATCTTCCCCCTGCTGAACATTCTTATAATGAATTACCTATTATAAGTATTTTCTAATATGGCAGATTATATGTAATGGATTTAAACCCCATTTATAAAGGTTTTCCTTTTTTTAGAAATGGCAACATGATCTAATTTAAATTTACAAAATGGAGCTTCTCCTTTAATAGAACAAATAATTTTTTTTCATGATCATACTTTAGTTATTTTACTAATAATTACTATTCTAGTTATATATTTAATAATAAATTTATTTTTTAATAAATTTATTAATCGATTTCTTCTAGAAGGACAAATAATTGAATTAATTTGAACTATTTTACCAGCTATTACTTTAATTTTTATTGCTCTCCCTTCTTTACGTTTATTATATCTTTTAGATGAACTTAATAATCCTTTAATTACTTTAAAATCAATTGGTCATCAATGATATTGAAGTTATGAATATTCCGATTTTAATAATATTGAATTTGATTCTTATATAATTAATGAACCTAACTCATTAAATAACTTTCGTTTATTAGATGTCGATAATCGTATTATTCTCCCTATAAATAATCAAATTCGAATTTTAGTAACAGCAACTGATGTTATTCATTCCTGAACTATCCCCTCATTAGGAGTAAAAGTTGATGCTAACCCAGGACGATTAAATCAAACTAATTTTTTTATTAATCGTCCTGGAATTTTTTTTGGTCAATGTTCAGAAATCTGTGGTGCTAATCATAGATTTATACCTATTGTTATTGAAAGTATTTCTATAAAAAATTTTATTCACTGAATTAATAATTATTCATCATTAGATGACTGAAAGCAAGTATTGGTCTCTTAAACCATCTTATAGTAAATTAGCAATTACTTCTAATGAAAGAATTAGTTAAATTATAACATTAGTATGTCAAACTTAAATTATTACTTTTGTAATATTCTTTTATTCCTCAAATAATACCCATCAATTGAATTTTTTATTTTCTATTTTTCTTAATAATTTTTTTATTATTTAATATTATAAATTATTATACATATTATAATTTTAATATAAAATTTATAAAAAATAATAAAAATTTTAAAAAAAATTTACCTTGAAAATGATAAATAACTTATTTTCTATTTTTGATCCTTCAACTAATATTTTTAATTTATCAATTAATTGATTAAGAACTTTTATTGGTTTATTATTTTTACCTTTATCATTTTGATTATTACCTAATCGACATTTTTTTCTTTGAAAATTCATTATTAATAAACTTCATAATGAATTTAAAATTTTACTAAATTTCAATAAAAATAAAGGATCAACCTTTATTTTTATTTCTCTTTTTTCATTTATTTTATTTAATAATTTTTTAGGATTATTCCCTTATATTTTCACTAGAACTAGTCATCTTTCTATTTCATTAACTTTATCCCTTTCATTATGATTAAGATTTATATTATATGGATGAATTAATAATGCTAACCATATATTCATTCATATAATTCCTCAAGGAACACCAAGAATTTTAATACCATTTATAGTATTAATTGAAACTATTAGTAATATTATCCGACCTGGAACTTTAGCTATCCGTTTAACAGCTAATATAATTGCAGGACATTTATTATTAACTTTACTTAGAAATACAGGTAATATTATAAGTTCTTATTTTATTATTTTTCTAATTATTATTCAAATTATCTTATTAATATTAGAAAGAGCTGTAGCAATTATTCAATCATATGTAATTTCAATTTTAAGAACTCTTTATTCTAGAGAAACTAATTAAATGACAAATAATAATCACAATCACCCATTTCATTTAGTAGATTATAGACCTTGACCTTTAACAGGAGCTATTGGATCTATAACTTTAGTTACTGGTTTAGTAAAATGATTTCATAATTTTAACATAAATTTATTAATTTTAGGTTATATAATTATTGCTTTAACTATATTCCAATGATGACGAGATGTATGTCGAGAAGGAACTTTTCAAGGTAAACATACAATTTTAGTATCTAAAGGTCTTCGATGAGGAATAATTCTTTTTATTATTTCAGAAGTATTTTTTTTTATTTCTTTTTTTTGAGCTTTTTTTCATAGAAGATTAGCTCCTAATATTGAATTAGGGACTATATGACCCCCTGTAAATATTACTCCATTTAATCCATTTCAAATTCCCCTCCTTAATACAATTATTCTGATCTCTTCAGGTTTAACAGTAACTTGAGCTCACCATTCTTTAATAAATAATAATTTTTCACAAACTTATCAAAGATTACTTTTAACTATTATTCTAGGCTTCTACTTTTCTATATTACAAGCCTATGAATATTATGAAGCCCCTTTTACTATTTCTGATAGAGTATATGGGTCAACTTTTTTTATAGCAACAGGATTCCATGGACTTCACGTTATTATTGGAACAATTTTTTTATTAACATGTTTTATTCGTTTAATTAATAATCACTTCTCTAGAACTCACCACTTTGGATTTGAAGCAGCTGCTTGATATTGACATTTTGTAGATGTAGTATGATTATTTTTATATATTTCTATTTACTGATGAGGTAATTAATTATTTATATAATATATTTAGTATATTTGATTTCCAATCAAAAAGTTTAATTTAATTTAATATAAATAATTAAAATTATATTAATTATATCATTATTATTTACTTTATTATCAAATTTATTTATTTTAATTTCCACAATTATTTCAAAAAAAACTAATTTAGACCGAGAAAAATGTTCCCCTTTTGAATGTGGATTTGACCCTAAATCTCTTCCTCGTATTCCATTCTCATTACATTTTTTTTTAATCACTGTAATTTTTTTAATTTTTGATGTAGAAATTGCATTAATTTTTCCGATTATCCCAACTTTTTCTTTATCAAATATTATAATTTGATTTAAAACTTCAAGTTTTTTCATTATTATACTTCTAATTGGTCTTTACCATGAATGAAATCAAAAAATATTAAATTGAACATATTAAAGGATAATAGTTTAAAAAAAACATTTGATTTGCAATCAAAAAATATTAATAATTTAAATTATCTTAAATAAGAAGCAATTTATGCATTTAATTTCGACTTAAAAGATAGAGAACACATACTCCTTATTTATTAATTGAAACCAAAAAAGAGGTATACCACTGTTAATGGTATTATTGAATCAAAATTCCAATTAAGAAATATTTTATATTAAGCTGCTAACTTAATTTTTAGTGATTAATTATCATTAATATTTCTTATTTATATAGTTTAAAAAAAAAAACTTTACATTTTCAATGTAAAAATAAAATTTCATATTTTTATAAATATATTTAAAGATAAATTATCACCCTAATATCTTCAATATTATACTCTATATTTAAGCTATTTAAATAAATTATTCTAAATATAAATATTGTAACAAATAATATTCATAATACAAATCTATACAAGTAAATTTTAAAATTATTTATTATTATTAAATTAAAAATAATAGAATAACTTTTTATAATCTTGTATATTCCTTGACCTCTGTATAATTCTCTTCAACCTAAATCAATAGTTTTTATTAAATTTTGACCTAAATTTAAGAAATTAAAATTAATCCCATAAGTAAATAAATTAGGTATAAATCATATAAAACTTAAGAATCTTCTTATTTTATAAGTCAATAAAAATTTATTTATAGAATATAAATTTATAGATCTAATTAATCACCCAAAAATTCCACCAATTATTCTAACATAAATTACTATCATTTTTATATTAAATGGTAAAAAAATTATATAAGGATAATTAAAAATTAATCAACTTAATCCCCCTCCTGAAATAACTCTTATAAATAATAATATTATTATTCTTTTTAATATAGTATAATCTTCCTCAAATAAATTATATACCCCAAATAAATTATAATCTCTGATTATTAAATATATTAATAAACGAATAGTATAAAATATTGTTAAACCAGTAGAAAAATAGTATAAAAAAAAAATAATTAAATTTAAATTTCTTATTCTAACTATTTCTAAAACTAAATCTTTAGAATAAAATCCTGCTAAAAAAGGAATACCACATAAGGCTAAATTTGAAATATTAAAACAAAGTGAAGTTATTGGGATATATAATCTCAATCCCCCTATATACCGAATATCTTGATTATCATTTAATATATGAATTACTATCCCAGCACATATAAATAATAAAGCTTTAAATATAGCATGAGTTAATAAATGAAAAAAAGCTAAATCATAAAATCCTATTCTTAAAATTCTTATTATTAAGCCTAATTGTCTTAATGTTGATAAAGCAATAATTTTTTTAAGGTCAAACTCATAAGTAGCTGAAATTCCTGCTATAAATATAGTTAACCCAGAAATTAATAATAATATTTTTAAAAATTCAGTGCCAATTAAGAGATTATTGAATCGAATTAATAAATAAACCCCAGCCGTAACTAAAGTAGAAGAATGAACTAAAGCAGAAACAGGAGTAGGAGCTGCCATAGCAGCAGGTAATCAAGCTCTAAAAGGAATTTGAGCTCTTTTTGTTATAGCACCTAAAATAACTAAACCTCTAATAATTTGTATACAATAATCAACCTTTATTAAATCTAAATAAAAAATAAAATTTCAACTCCCATAATTTACTATCCAAGCAATAACTATTAATAATATTACATCCCCAACTCGATTAGATATAACAGTTAATATACCTGCATTATAAGACTTAATATTCTGGTAATAAATTACTAAACCATAAGAAACTAATCCTAAACCATCTCAACCTAAAAAAATTCTAATAATATTAGGGCTTAAAATTAATAATATTATAGAAAGAACAAATAATAAAACTAAAATAATAAACCGATTTAAATTTAATTCTGAACTTATATATCTTTTTCTGTAATAAATTACTGAAGATGAAATTAAAGAAACAAATATTATAAATAATAAAGATATTCAATCTAATAAAATTGAAAATACAATATTTATTGAATTTAATGAAACAATTTCTCACTCTAAAAAAATTACTAAATTATTTATAAAAAAATAAACTATAAAAATTATATTTATTATTATAAATATAAATAAAAAAAAAAATCTAAGAAAACAAATTGAAATATTATTTTTAATAACCTAAAATGGAGACCATATATTTGATTCCACAAATCAATATTTTATTTAAATTATTTAAGTAAAACCAAATTATATAATCAAACTTTAAAATAAAAATATTTAAAGGTAACCAGTGTAAAAATAATAATAAATATTCTCGAGAAACTCCTGTATAAAAACTATATAATCCTATATTAAATGATCCATGTTGAGAATAAGCAAATAAATATAATCTATAACCAGCTCTAAAAAAAGAAATTAATATTAATGATAATATAGTTACTCATGATCATCTAATTAAACTATTAATTAACTCAACTTCCCCTAAAAAATTTATTGAGGGGGGAGCTGCTATATTTCCAATTATAAATAAAAATCATCATAATCTTATTGAAGGTATAAATCTTATTAAACCTTTATTTAAAAATAAACTTCGTCTCCCTAATCGTTCATAATTAATATTAGAAAGACAAAATATACCTGAAGAACATAAACCATGACCAATCATTAAAACATAAGAACCAAAAAACCCCCAATAATTTATTGTTATAATCCCACCAATTACTAATCCTATATGAGCTACTGAAGAATAAGCAATTAATGATTTTATATCTACTTGACAAAAACATTTTAAACTAATAAAAAATCCACCTACTAATCTAATAACAACTCAAATAAATCCCATTCTTAAAGTTATTTTTTGAAATAAAATTATTACGCGTAATAAACCATAACCTCCTAACTTTAGTATAATACCAGCTAAAATTATAGATCCAGAAATTGGAGCCTCAACATGAGCCTTAGGTAATCATAAATGTACAAAATATATTGGTATTTTAACAAAAAAAGCTAAAATTATAGATAAATATAAGATTAAAGAATTACTTTCATAAAATTTATATATATATATTATTATAGAATTAATATTATTAAAAATAAAAAATAATCCTAATAATAAAGGTAAAGAAACAAATAAAGTATAAAATAATAAATATAATCTAGCCTGAATACGTTCAGGTTGATAACCTCAACCTAAAATTAAAATTAAAGTAGGAATCAATCTCCCCTCAAAAAATAAATAAAATATTAAAATATTTATTATTCTAAATGTTAAATATAATATTATTAATAAAAATAAAACATTTAATATAAATAAATTAAAATAATAATTTGTTTTAATTAAATTTTCTCTAGCCATTAATATTAAAGAACAAACTCAAATTCTTAATATAATTAAACCAAAAGAAATAACATCACATCCTATTATATAACCTAAATTACAAAAATTTATTATATTTAAAGATAAACTTATAAATAAAAATATTATAAAAAATATTATTATTTGAACCAATCAAAATATTTTTGTTAAAAAACATAAAGGTATTATAAATAATAAAAATAAAAAAATTTTTATCATAATAAATTATAACTTTGAAAATAATCATTCCCATAAGTTCGAATTAATGAAACTAAAATTGACAACCCTAAAGCTCCTTCACAAACAGAAAATACTAAAAAAACTATTAATATATATATATCATATTCATTTATTATTAAATAATTTATTATTAAAAAATAAATTCTTAAAACAATAAATTCTAATCTTAATAAAACAATTAATAAATGTTTATGTTTATTAACAAAAATTATATTACCAAAAAAAAATATTACTAAAATTACAATCTTTATCATTAGTTAGTTTTTATAGTTTAAAATAAAACATTGGTCTTGTAAACCAAAAATAATATTTAATTTGAAAACTTCAAAGAAAAGACTTTAGACTCATCAATAATCTCCAAAATTATTATTTTTATTAAACTATTCTTTGAAATTTTAGAATTATTTCTTTCAATATCCATAATTTCTATTTCTTTATTAATATATTTTATTACTCACCCATTAGCAATAGGACTTTTAATTTTATGCCAAACTTTAATTTTATCTTTAATGTTAGGAATTTTTATTAATACTTATTGATTTTCTTATATTTTATTTTTAATTTTTCTAGGAGGATTATTAGTTCTTTTTATTTACGTATCAAGAATTGCATCTAATGAATTAATAAATTTTTCATTAAAATTCAAATTTATCTTAATATTATATTTTTTATTATTTTTATTAACTTATTTTTTGATTTACAATTTTTATTTAAAAAATTCTTTATTAAATAATGAAATAATTAACTTTAATCAATATTTTATATTTTTTAATGAAAATAAAATCAGATTAACTAAATTGTATAATAATCAAACCTTTTTATTAATTATTATATTAATTATCTATTTATTTATTACTTTAATTGCCGTAATTAAAATTACTAATATTTTTTTTGGGCCATTACGATCCTTTAACTAATGATAAATAAATTCTTACCTTTCCGAAAAACTCATCCTTTATTAAAAATAATAAATAATTTATTAATTGACTTACCTACCCCCGTAAATATTTCCTCATGATGAAATTTTGGATCATTATTAGCTCTATGTTTAATTACTCAAATTATTACAGGATTATTTCTTACTATATATTATTATGCTAATATTGAATTAGCATTTTATAGAGTAAATTATATTTGTCGAAATGTAAATTATGGATGACTTATTCGAACTCTCCATGCTAATGGAGCTTCTTTTTTTTTTATTTGTATTTATATTCACATTGGCCGAGGAATTTATTATGAATCATTTAATTTCTTTTATACTTGAATAGTAGGAATTATTATTTTATTTTTATTAATAATAACAGCATTTATAGGATATGTTCTCCCTTGGGGACAAATATCTTTTTGAGGAGCAACAGTAATTACTAATCTTTTATCTGCTATTCCTTATTTAGGAACTACTTTATTAAATTGAATTTGAGGAGGATTTGCAGTAGATAATGCTACTCTTACTCGATTTTATACATTTCATTTTTTAATACCTTTTATTATTTTAGCTATAACTATAATTCATTTAATATTTTTACATCAAACAGGATCAAATAATCCTTTAGGAATTAATAGAAACTTAGATAAAATTCCTTTTCATCCTTACTTTACATTTAAAGATTTAATTGGATTCATTATTATTATATTTATTTTAATTATATTAACTCTTACAAATCCTTATATATTAGGAGATCCTGATAATTTTATCCCTGCTAATCCTTTAGTTACACCAATTCACATTCAACCAGAATGATACTTCTTATTTGCTTATGCTATTTTACGTTCTATTCCTAATAAATTAGGTGGAGTAATTGCATTATTAATATCAATTTTAATTCTAGCTATTCTCCCATTCACTTTTAATAAAAAAATACAAAGTTTACAATTTTATCCAATTAATCAAATTATTTTTTGATTAATAGTAACAACCATCTTTTTACTTACATGAATTGGGGCTCGTCCAGTTGAAATTCCATATATTTTAACGGGACAAATTTTAACAGTAATTTATTTTTCTTATTATATCATAAATCCGATTGTTAGAAAAATATGAGATAAAATTATTTTTAATTCTTAATTAATGAGCTTGTAAAAGCATTTGTTTTGAAAACTTAAGAAAGAATAAAATTCTATTAATTTATACTAAAAATATTTATTATAAAATAAATATTTTAATACCTAAATATAATATAAATATATTTAAAGAAATTGGTAAATAAACCTTTCAACATAAGTATATTAATTTATCATATCGATAACGAGGTAAAGTACCTCGAACTCAAATAAATATAAAAGAAATAAATCTTAATTTTAAATAAAATATTAATCTTAAATTATAACCTCCCATATATAATAAAACAAATATTATTCTCATAAATAAAATTCTTGAATATTCAGCTAAAAAAATTAAAGCAAACCCCCCACTTCTATACTCAATATTAAAACCAGAAACTAATTCTCTTTCCCCTTCAGCAAAATCAAAAGGAGTACGATTAGTCTCAGCTAACATTGATGAAAATATACATATTCTTAAAGGAAACATTAAAAATAAAAATCATACATTTTCCTGATAAATTCTTAACTTAATTATATTAAAATCTATAATTAAAATTAAAGATGAACCTATAATTAAAGCTAATCTTACTTCATAAGAAATTGTTTGAGCTACAGCCCGTAAACCTCCCAATATAGAATAATTAGAATTAGAAGATCATCCAGCTATTAATAAAATATAAACCCCAATTCTTGTACAACTAAAAAAAAATAAAATTCCTAAATTAAACATAATTAAATTAAAATAATAAGGAATTAAAGACCAAATAATTAAAGACAAAAAAAAACCAATTACAGGAGAATAATAATAATATAAATAATTAGAAAAATTTAAATAAATTTGTTCTTTACTAAATAATTTAATACCATCTGAAAAAGGTTGAAGTAACCCTATATAACCTATTTTATTAGGACCTTTACGAATTTGAATATACCCTAAAACTTTACGTTCTAATAAAGTTAAAAAAGCAACTCCTACTAAAACCCCAATAAATAAAATTAACATACCTAAAATAATATTTAATATTTCCATTAATAACATTTACTACTTATATAATTAATTATATATTTATGACTTCTAAAACCATTACATTTTTCTGCCAAAATAGTAAATTTTTATTAATAATATTCTTTTTATTAAATTATTTAAAATAATTGATCCTTTCGTACTAAACTATTTATTTTATATAAAGATAGAAACCAACCTGGCTTACGCCGGTTTGAACTCAGATCATGTAAGATTTTAATGATCGAACAGATCAAAATTTTAAACTTTTGCATTTAAATTTTATCTTAATCCAACATCGAGGTCGCAAACTCTTTTTTTTATTTGAACTAAAAAAAAAAATTACGCTGTTATCCCTAAGGTAACTTATTCTTATAATCATAAATTATGGATCAAATATTCATAAATTAATGTTTAATTTTTAAAAAAAGTTTATTTAATTTTTCTATCACCCCAATAAAATATTTTATTATATAAAAATCAAAAATTTTATATAGTAAATTTAAAAAATAAAATATAAAGATCTATAGGGTCTTCTCGTCTTTTATAAAAATTTTAGCTTTTTAACTAAAAAATTAAATTCTATATATAATAAAGAGACAGTTTATATCTCATCAAATCATTCATACAAGTCTTCAATTAAAAGACTACTGATTATGCTACCTTTGTACAGTCAGTATACTGCAGCCCTTTAAAATCATTCAGTGGGCAGATTAGACTTTAAATTATTTTCAAAAAGACATGTTTTTGATAAACAAGTGAATATATTCATTTGCCGAATTCCTTTTTATTAATTAAAATTAATTTTTTCTTATTTAATTATTATATACTAATTTTATCATAAATTCTAATTTTTACAAATTAAAAATTATATTTTTATAAAAATTTAAATATAAAAAAAAATTTTAATTAAATGAAATTATTTATAATAAATTATAATTTATAAAAAATATAAATTTTAAAAACTTCAATTAAATTTAATTGAATTATAAATTTTTAATTTAAAGCTTATCCCCTAAAATATTTAATTGAATTTTATATTAATTAAATAATTAATCTTTATAAAAATTCAATTTAAAATTGAATTTTTTTCTAAAAAAACTAGATATCTTTAAAAACGATTAACTTATCATTTCCAATTAATTATTAAAAATAATTATGCCACATTAACTTTATTAATTAATTATCTCCTTTAAATTCGAAATAAATTACCTTAAATTATTTTTTTAATAAACTCTGATACACAAGATACAATAAATAAAATTTACTTTTCATTAATTTTCTATTTAAAATTTTTCAAACTTCTTTTACAATACTAATTCTTTATAAATTAAAAAATTTTTTCTATATAAATACTTTAACCCCCATTAAATAATTATATAAATTTTTTTTTTATTTATTTTTTATTAATTTTTCCTTTTCAAATTAATTATATATTATAATTTCTTTTCAATGTAAATGAAATACTTTAACAAGATCTAATTTGAACTTTCTAGGAACACTTTCCAGTACCCCTACTTTGTTACGACTTATTTCAATTTTTAAATGAAAGTGACGGGCAATATGTACATATTTTAATTTTTAATCATTTTAATAAATTAATTAAAATTACATTTAAATCCACTTTCAAATAATTATTTCAATAATATTATCCATTTATATAAATATATTGTAATCCATCATTATTTTAATTATTATCTACATCTTGATCTGAATTAATTTTAATTATAAATTTTAAAATATTATTTTTATTTAAAAATATTTTTTTAACAACGATATATAAAATTTTAAATTAAATATGATTATTCGTGGATTATCAATTACTAGACAGATTCCTCTAAATGAACTAAAATACCGCCAAATTATTTAAGTTTCAATAAATAATTATATACTATTTTAGTAATTTAATTTAATTTTTTATAATAGGGTATCTAATCCTAGTTTATAATTAAAATTTTTTAATTCATAATTTATAATTTAAATTTTAATAAAATAAAAATTTCACTTAATAATTTTATTTTTAATTTAATTATTATTTTTATTAATTATTACCAATAAAATTTATTTAATTTTTTGTATAACCGCAACTGCTGGCACAAAATTTGTTAATTAAATTTTGTATTACTAAACCTTAATTTCTTAAATTTTTAATTTTAATTACTACACATTTATAATTATATTTTTTAAATATAATAAAATTAATACTAAAATTTGTATGTAAATTAAACTTATAATAAAATTCCTAAACCATAAATATTTATTTATATATAAAAAATATATACATAGAATTAATATTATTATTAATATTTAATTATATATTTATTATTTTTTTTTTTTTTTCTTAAAAATTTATATTTCATTTTATATTAAAAATTAAATTTTTAATTAATTATAATATTATTATTTATTATATAAATTTAATTAAATTTATATATAATAAAATATTTTTATATAATTATAAATATATTTATTATAATATTTATATATATATATATATGTTTGTATATATATATATATATATTAAGTATTTAATTATTTGTAAATATATTAATTAATAAATATTTTTATATATTATTATAAACCATTTTCAATAATTTTTCTATAAATAATAAAA